GATCTTACTGAATATAAAATATTATGGCTACACAAACCGTTGAGGGTAGTTCTAGATCTGGCCGCCCCAAACGAACTAATGCAGGGAGTTTATTGAAACCATTGAATTCAGAATATGGTAAAGTAGCTCCTGGGTGGGGAACTACTCCTTTGATGGGTCTCGCAATGGCTCTTTTTGCGATATTCCTATCTATTATTTTGGAGATTTATAATTCTTCCATTTTACTGGATGGAATTTCAATGAATTAGATTCACAAGAACCATTAACTAGCCTTTTCAATACAAAATGAAGCGTTTAGGTTTATGATTTTTATCCCATTCTATTTTGGTAGTTCGACCGTGGAATTTCTTTGTTTCTGTATTTCCGGAATATGAGTGTGTGACTTGGTATAATGGATCCTATGGATAGTACAGAGAATGGGTCTGTCATCTTGATAGAGATGGTTTTACTTCGTCGGATATTCATTCTAGTATCTGGAGCACGGAATATATATATGAAATAGATTACAAAGTATTAGAACTATGATTCATACTTAATAGTTAGACCTCGTGGCCGGACTTCAAAATTTTTTTTTTTTTTTTTCAAAGAGTTAGAGGTTATAAATAGAAAGATTTTTTTTTTCAAACGAAACTTTCGTTTAGGCTTATTTTGATCAAAGGACAAAGGTTTCTTTGGATTTTTAGTCATTATATCTATTCATTGAATAAGTGATGATCCAACGGTTCTTACTCAGGGAATTTTGGGACTTAGTTTGAAAGGGTTTTATTGAATCATCGTGGTTCTAGTATGAATCTGAGGTTTTAATCAATTCATAGGGTCTTAACAAGAGAATTCCTATCAATAATAAAGAAAACAGCAGTAAAGCCGCATTACACATAAATAACAACAAAGAAAATAGGTAAATAGAAGATTCAAGAGGCCTATAACGATCAATATATAGACGAATGAGCCGACTTGATTTTTTGGCATTATAACCACAAAGAGGAGTTTTCGGATTTTTATTCTTTCGTATCTTCATAAAAAATGAACCATAGAATTAAGAAATTTAAAACTTTCTATTACACACATCCGTTAGAACTAGTATTTGTGTGTTTCTGTTTGAGCCGTATGAGATGAAATTTTCATATACGGTTCTCCGGGGGGGAGTCTCCGTGATTTACCTATCTCAATAAAATCTATGATTGGTTCGAAGAACGTCTTGAGATTCAGGCAATTGCCGATGATATAACTAGTAAATATGTTCCTCCTCACGTCAACATATTTTATTGTCTAGGAGGAATTACGCTTACTTGTTTTTTAGTACAAGTAGCTACAGGGTTTGCTATGACTTTTTATTATCGTCCGACCGTTACAGAGGCTTTTGCTTCTGTTCAATATATAATGACTGAAGCTAATTTTGGTTGGTTAATCCGATCGGTTCATCGATGGTCGGCAAGTATGATGGTCCTAATGATGATCCTACACGTATTTCGTGTGTATCTAACCGGTGGCTTTAAAAAACCTCGCGAATTGACTTGGGTTACAGGTGTGGTTTTGGGTGTATTGACCGCATCTTTTGGTGTAACTGGTTATTCCTTACCTCGGGACCAAATTGGTTATTGGGCAGTAAAAATTGTAACAGGCGTACCAGACGCTATTCCTGTAATAGGCTCGCCCCTGGTAGAGTTATTACGCGGAAGTGCTAGTGTGGGACAATCCACTTTGACTCGTTTTTATAGTTTACACACTTTTGTATTACCTCTTCTTACTGCCGTATTTATGTTAATGCACTTCCCAATGATACGTAAGCAAGGTATTTCTGGTCCTTTATAAAGAATATATACCATCTGTAATCAATCATTTATCACTTGGGGTAGGAACAATAGTATTTCATTGCTACAAATATGGATTATTGAAAAGAATAAGACATGTATTGGGATATTTCTCTTCAACTCTACAAAAATGTATTATTTTTTTGACACTCATAGTTGAAGCGAATTTTCCGAAGATAAAATGGATTATGGGAGTGTGTGACTTGAACTATTGATCGGGCCTTGCAGATATATGCCCTTATCTATCTGCCACATTTTAATTCACAACAAAAAAATGTGTCTTTGTTCCAACCACCGCGTAAGCCCCATACAGAAGATAGGCCGGTTCGTTTGAAGAGAATCTTTTCTATGATCAGACCCGATCATGTCGTGTATGATATGAACAGGCTCCGTAAGATCCGATCCAGTAGAATAAGTGATTGGCATAATCCGGATTATGTTTTATATATTTCACTTACTAAATAGTATAGAAATGTATTCATTTCCTCTGCATTGACTCGATTTATGATACTATCGGAGTGAAACAAGGGATCTAAAGAAGAACAGAGGCTAGACTATATTAGTAACAAGTAAATCCTTTGCTTTGTATGTAAAAAGTCTCGATATTTTAGGGGATAAAGGCCAATTGCAAGATATAAGACGACCCATAAAGCATTTGATTATGATCAATTTTGTAAGCCTACTTGGGT